ATGAAAAACAATTGCAATTGTAGGTTTGGTTTCTTTTTTTTAGACAAACAATATTTCTAATATTTCTTTTTGCCTTCGACCTTTGCACTGAAAGAACAAATCAAAAATGATATGATTCAACCTCAAACCCATTTGAATGTAGCCGATAATAGCGGGGCCCGCGAATTGATGTGTATTCGAATCATAGGAGCTAGTAATCGACGATATGCTTATATTGGTGACATTATTGTTGCTGTAATCAAAGAAGCAGTACCAAACACACCTTTAGAAAAATCAGAAGTGATCAGAGCTGTAATTGTACGTACTTGTAAAGAATTCAAACGTAACAACGGTATGATAATACAATATGATGATAATGCTGCGGTTGTCATTGATCAAGAAGGAAATCCAAAAGGAACTAGAATTTTTGGTGCGATCGCACGAGAATTGAGACAGTTAAAATTTACTAAAATAGTTTCATTAGCACCCGAGGTATTATAAAACGAGACCAGGATATTTTTATCTATTTGAATGAAATAAATTAATTAATAGATTATGTCTCACGCATATACCTTTTTAATTAGAAACGGATACTTTTCTTTAATTATTCAAAAAAAAAAATAAGAAGTCATAAAAAAAATGAAATGAAAATAAAAAATAGCATGTGAATTATATGAAAAGTCAAGGGCAAGAATCATTTTAGTTTATCATGGGAAAGGATACGATTGCTGACATAATAACCTCTATACGAAATACTGACATGAATAGAAAGGGAACGGTTCGAATACTATCTACTAACATCACCGAAAACATTGTTAAAATACTTTTACGGGACGGTTTTATTGAAAGCGTGAGAAAGCATCGAGCGATTGACAAGGATTTTTTAGTTTTAACTCTACGACATAGAAGAAATAGAAAAGGATCATATAAAACGATTTTGAATTTAAAACGGATCAGCAGGCCCGGTCTACGAATCTATTCTAATTATCAACGAATTCCGAGAATTTTAGGAGGGATGGGGATTGTAATTCTTTCTACTTCTCGAGGTATAATGACAGATCGAGAGGCTCGATTAGAAAGAATTGGCGGAGAAATTTTGTGTTATATATGGTAATCTTTCTGATATACGAATTCTATGAGAAACTTACATACATATATATTGGTGAAAAAAGCGAGAAAAAAAAAACAAATTTCTAATGTCACTCCTCGCCCATTAGTTAATACGTGAAGTGTTTTCAAAACTCAAATAGGAATAGAATAAACGAAAAAATGGCTTTAGGATGGTTTAGTTTCAATTAATGCATCACTTCCCAACGGTATATTCCGGGTTCGTTTCGATAATGAAGATCTGATTTTAGGTTATGTTTCAGAAAGGATTCAACATAGTTTTATACATATACTACTTAAAGTTAAAGTAAAAACAAAAAACAGAAGTAAGTCATTTTTTGAGTCAACCGCAGGGCATATAATTTATAGACCCCGGAACAAAGATTAGAATGATTAGACTGTTTTTTCAACTTCAACATTCCTTTTTTAGGGGATACAATTAAAAGTTCCAAATTTCAGGAAAACATATTTTCTTCCAATAAAATAGATTCAGAATTAAGTTAAGGAATGAAAAATATGAAAATAAGGGCCTCTGTTCGTAAAATTTGCGAAAAATGTCGACTGATCCGTAGACGAGGACGAATTATAGTAATTTGTTCCAATCCAAGACATAAACAAAAACAAGGATAATATTTCCAAAAACAAAAAAGAGAGCTTTCTAAAGCTAAAGGACCAGATGCGCAAATAAAAAAATGGAATTTCAATTCAATTAAAATTAGAAAATTCCATTTCATATTCAATATATTATATTGAATATGAAATATAAACAATTGAAATGGAAATATAAAAAATTTGGAAATATATATATAATGAAATAGAAATAATTAAAGTAGAAATAGGTTCTATAGAAATATAGAAATTCATTTCTAATTCATTATTTAATTCTATAATATATATAATATAATAGAATAGAATATAGAATTCTATAATATAATAAAATATAAGAAATGAATTCTATAAATAATATAATAAATATGGAAATCAAAATAAGAAATAAAAGATTTGTTTTTGACATTAAATGGATATATCCATATTTCTCTGACTTATATTTATGAGATAATAAAATATGGCAAAACCTATACCAAAAATTCGTTCACGTAGAAATGGACGTATTGGTTTACGTAAGAATGCGCGTAGAATACCAAAGGGAGTTATTCATGTTCAAGCTAGTTTCAACAATACCATTGTGACTGTTACAGATGTACGAGGTCGGGTGATTTCTTGGTCCTCCGCCGGTACTTGTGGATTCAAGGGTACAAGAAGGGGGACACCCTTTGCCGCTCAAACCGCAGCAGGAAATGTTATTCGCACAGTATCGGATCAAGGTATGCAACGAGCAGAAGTCATGATAAAAGGTCCCGGTCTCGGGAGAGATGCGGCATTAAGAGCTATTCGTAGAAGTGGTATACTATTA